ATTTGAATTGAGGAAAGTATATAAACCAAATGCAAATGTAAAAGATTCAAAAATTAATAATAAAATTTACTATAAATCGACCCCTCGGATTCGATCTAAGAATTGGACAAATTATTCACTCATAGAAAAAAAAATGAAAGATCTTTGTGAAAGGACAATCACAATAAGGAATCAAATAGAACAAATCACAAAAGACAAGAAAAAAATAGTTCTAATTTATGATGATAAAAGATCGGAATCTCATAAATCTATTTGGGCAATATTGAAAAGAAAGAATATCCGATTAATAAGGAAATCACATTATTTTATGAAATATTTCATTGAAAATATATACGTGGATATCTTTCTATGTACTATTAACATTCCCAAAATCAGTGCACAATTTTTCTTTGAATCAACAAATAAAATTATAAATAAATTTATTTACAATGATAAAACAAATCAAGAAAGAATTGATGAAACAAATCAAAATACAATGAACTTTATTTCGACTATCAAAAAGTCTTTTTTTAATACTAATATTAGTAATAAAACTTCAAATTGCGACTTATCTTCCTTGTCACAAGCATATATATTTTACAAATTATCACAAACCCAATTATTTAACAAGTATTTCTTGAGATCCCTACTTCAAGATCAGGGAACCCATCATTATCTTAGAGATAAAATCAAGGATTATTATATAATACGGGGAATATTTGATTCCAAATCAAGACATAAGAAATCTGGAATAAATGAATGGAAAAACTGGTTAAAGTGTCATTATCAATACAATTTATCTCAGACAAAATGGTCTCAATTAGTATCGAAAAAATGGAGAAATAGAATCAATCAACGTCGTATGATTCAAAATAAAGACTCAATAAAATTGGATTCATATAAAAATAAAAAAAAAGACGCATTAATTCATTACGTAAAAGAAAATTATTATGCAGTGGATTCATTGACGAATCAAAAAGAAAAATTAAAAAAAAATTACAATTACAACTATGATCTTTTATCCCATAAATATATGAGTCCTTCTTTTCCCCATAATTCATATATTTATGGATCAACATTACAAGTAAACAAGAACCAAGAAATTCCATATCCATATAATTTGAATATACAAAAACCCGATTATGATTATGTATTGATAAGTACAGTCCTTAATGATTATCTGGAAAAAGGATATATTATGGATAAATATAAAAATCTAGATAGAAAATATTTGGATTGTGGAATTCCCCATTTTTGTCTTGTAAAGAATATCAATATTGATACTCGGACCAATACATATATTGGCACCAAGGTTACTAAAAATACTAAGACGGAAACAAATAAGTATCAAAAAATAGAACAAAAAGATATTTTGACTCATCAAGAAATCAACCCACCCAATAAAAAAAAAAACTTTTTTGATTGGATGGGAATGAATCAAGAAAAGTTATATCCTACCATATCAAATATAGAATCTTGGTTTTTCCAAAAATTTGTGCTACTTTTGGATACATATAAGATTAAACCATGGATTATACCAATAAAATTACTTCTTTTCGATTTTAATAAAAATATTAGTCAAAATAAAAACATCAACATAAATAAAAAAAAGAATCCTAATATATCATCGAATCAAAATAAAAAAGAATATCCCGAATTAGAAAATTCCAATCAAGAAAAAAACGAACAACAGAGCCAGGGAGGTCTTGGATCAGATCTACAAAAAAAAAAAAAGAAATTGAAGAGGATTACGAGGGATCAGATATTAAAAAACGTAGAAAGAAAAAAAAATCCAAGAGAAGCAAGGAAGCGGAACTAGATCTCTTCCTGAAAAAATATTTGCTTTTTCAATTAAGATGGGATGACCCCTTGAATCAAAAAATGATCGATAATATCAAGGTATATTGTCTCCTACTTAGATTGATAAATCCAAGGGAAATTGCCATATCCTCGATTAAAAGAGGAGAAATTCGTATGGATGTAATGCTTATTGAGAAGGATTTAGCGCTTACAGAATCGATAAAAAGGGGAATATTTATTATTGAACCGATTCGTCCATCCCTTTTTGTAGATGGACGATTTATTATATATCAAACCATAAGTGTTTCATTGCTCTATAAGAATAAATACCAAACTAATGGAAAATGCCTAAAAAATAGATATGTTGATAAGAAGAATTTCGACAGATCCATTGCACAAGATAACAATATGGTTATGAATGGGGATAAAAGTCATTATGATTTACTTGTTCCTGAAAATATTACATCTCCTAGACATCGTAGAGAATTGAGAATTCTAATTTGTTTCAATTCCCAAAATTGGAATGTTGTGGATAGAAATCCAGTATTTTGCAACGAAAACAAGAGAAAAACCTGCGGAAAATTTTTGAATGAGGACAAGCATCTTAATACAGATGCAAATAAATTTATTAAATTAAAATTGTTTCTTTGGCCCAATTACCGATTAGAAGATTTAGCTTGTATGAATCGATATTGGTTTGATACCAATAATGGTAGCCGTTTCAGTATGTCAAGAATACATATGTATCTACGATTTCGAATTAGTTAATGGTATATTTCCTATATACTTAATATATATAATAATTATAATTAAATAATAAATATATAATAATATATATTAATATTAATATATTGAATTTATTATATTAATTATATTATATATTAATTATATTAATTATATTATATGTCGCATGACATATTCGATATATGAAAGCCGAAAGATAATAGGTTGTGTTACATTCTGATACATGATTTAATGCATATCAATTCAATTGGATCCAGGAATAATAAATAGGCAGAATATTCTTAGGTATGAAGAAATCATTCTCTTTTGTGAATGTGGAAATGCATCATTATATATCTTTCTATCCAAATCAAATTTTCTTTCAAAAAGAAAATTTGATTTGATAAAATAAAAATAGGAATAAATCCACATTTTTGTGTATACTCAATGATTAGCATAATCATAATATAAAAAAATTATTATTATTTTTCCTGATCGGTAAAATCCATAAAAAAGAAAGAAAAAAAAAAGATAGAAGAATTTTATTATGGTTAAAAATTCATTCATCTCAGTTATTACACAAGAAGAAAAAGAAGAAAACAAGGGATCTGTTGAGTTTCAAGTATTCAGTTTCACCAATAAGATAGGTAGACTTACTTCGCATTTGAAATTGCACAAAAAAGATTTTTTATCTCAAAGAGGTCTACGAAAAATTCTAGGAAAACGTCAACGATTGCTGGCTTATTTGTCAAAGAGAAATAAAGTGCGTTATAAGAAATTAATTGGTCAGTTAGATATTACTAAGCCAAAAATGAATTAATTAATTTGAAGATTCGTTTGAATTTTTTTGTTATTAATTATTTCGATTTTTCATTTTGATGGACTTTTCATTTTGAGAAATTTATGGAATAATGAATTAGGGAATAAAAAAAATATGACTGTACCATCTGTAAGAAAAGATCTCATGATAGTCAATATGGGTCCTCACCACCCATCAATGCATGGTGTTCTTCGACTGATTGTTACTCTCGATGGTGAAGACGTTATTGACTGTGAACCCATATTGGGTTATTTACACAGAGGGATGGAAAAAATAGCAGAAAACCGAACAATTATACAATATCTGCCTTATGTAACACGTTGGGATTATTTAGCTACTATGTTCACAGAGGCAATAACGGTAAATGCACCAGAACAATTGGGCAATGTTCAAGTACCTCAAAGAGCCAGTTATATCAGAGTAATTATGCTGGAGCTGAGCCGTATCGCGTCTCATTTGTTATGGCTTGGACCTTTTATGGCGGATATCGGTGCACAGACTCCATTTTTCTATATTTTCAGAGATAGGGAATTTTTATATGATTTATTCGAAGCTGCCACAGGTATGCGAATGATGCATAATTATTTCCGTATCGGAGGAGTAGCTGCTGATCTACCTCATGGCTGGATAGATAAATGTTTGGATTTTTGCGATTATTTTTTAACGGGAGTTGTTGAATATCAAAAACTTATTACGCAAAATCCTATTTTTTTGGAACGAGTTGAAGGAGTGGGCATTATTGGTGGAGAGGAAGCAATAAATTGGGGCTTATCAGGACCAATGTTACGAGCTTCTGGGATCCTATGGGATCTTCGTAAAGTTGATCATTATGAATGTTATAATGAATTCGATTGGGAAATCCAATGGCAAAAAGAAGGAGATTCCTTAGCTCGTTATTTAGTACGAATCGGTGAAATGAGGGAATCCATAAAAATAATTCAACAGGCTCTAGAAGGAATTCCTGGAGGGCCCTATGAAAATTTAGAAGTTCGGCGCTTTGATAGAGCAAAGAATTCCGAATGGAATTATTTTGAATATAGATTCATTAGTAAAAAACCTTCACCCAATTTTGAATTGTCGAAACAAGAACTTTATGTAAGAGTAGAAGCCCCAAAGGGAGAATTAGGAATTTATTTGATAGGAGATAATAGTGTTTTCCCCTGGAGATGGAAAATTCGTCCACCAGGGTTCCTCAATTTGCAAATTCTTCCTCAGCTAATTAAAAGAATGAAATTGGCTGATATCATGACGATACTAGGTAGTATAGATATAATTATGGGAGAAGTTGATCGTTGAAATGATAATTGGCATGACAGAAGTACAAGCTATCAATTCTTTTTATAAATCAGAATCCTTAAAACAAGTCTATGAACTTATCTGGCTGTTTTTCCCCGTTTTGACCCTTATATTGGGAATCACAATAGGAGTACTAATAATTGTATGGTTAGAAAGAGAAATATCTGCAGCGATACAACAACGTATTGGTCCTGAATATGCTGGACCGTTGGGAATTTTTCAAGCTCTAGCAGACGGGACTAAACTACTTTTTAAAGAGGACCTCCTCCCATCTAGAGGAGATATTCGCTTGTTTAGTGTCGGACCATCTATAGCAGTCATATCGGTTTTACTAAATTATTTAGTAATTCCTTTTGGATATCACCTTGTTTTAGCTGATCTCAGTATAGGTGTTTTTTTATGGATCTCCATTTCAAGTATTGCTCCGATTGGACTTCTTATGTCAGGATATGGATCGAATAATAAATATTCCTTTTCAGGTGGTCTACGAGCTGCTGCTCAATCTATTAGTTATGAAATACCATTAACTCTATGTGTGTTATCCATATCTCTACGTGTGATTCGCTGGAACATGAACTTTTATCTCCTTCCTAGAAATAAAATAAAGGAAAGAGCATAAATGTATTGAATAAATATCTTCATTTTTTTATTCATGATTCATTCAGGTCGATGAGTTAAGCCAGATAGTTATATGAGTGAAACAAAACAGCTTATTAATTTAAATTTGCAGTAAAAATAGAAAATCTCATAACCTATGTACAAGAATAAAGTGGAAGTAAACATAAGCAGTGTAAATTGTTTATCCCAAGATTTAGATTCTTTGATTAGTCTTCATATCTTGAAGCGGGTGCAAAAGATCAACTGTATGGAGTTTATACGACTTTTTTGTATATATTACTATACCGGGGGATCAATAAAAAATCAGTGGAGGGTTAGGAACACCAAGGTACACAAAGGATTAGTAATGGAGATAATGTAAGATATCAAAAAAGAGATATTTCCGCATAAAACGAATAATAATAAGGACTTTAAGTTGGTAGAAACAATCAAGCAGTACTTCCCCACGATTCCGATCTAGAGTATGCTCCTATTCACTGATTAAAGAAATAACTATCAAGAACGAATTAATCCTTTATTTAATTTATTTATTTTATTTTTTTCAGAGTACACTCTTCTGAGAAAGAAGAGCCGGAACAAAAGAAATAGAATGCAATAGCAATAATAGGATGGAAAAAATAAATATATATTTATTTTCCTACATCTATATTCATACATATGGATATCTTATTATTTTTGATTTCTGAACTAGTGCATAATTCTTTCTATTTATTGGTATAACGAGTATTTTATTGAAAGATGAAGTTATTACCTATAAAAGATTTATTTTAATTATATTATTAAGGGATGAGATCAATTCAGAAGCGTCCTTTTTTTATTATTCGAGCAGACGGAATTCCATTGGTCTAATTTGGGACTCTCCGATGTATTCTTATTCTATCTACCTTACAGCAAGATACCTATAATACCCAATCAGTCCTTTATTTATGGCTATAGAGGAGCCGTATGAAGCTGAAGTCTCATGTACGGTTTTGGAATAGCGATGAGAACAGTGATCTTATTATCGACTATGATTATCTAATAGTTCAAGTACAGTTGATATAGTTGAGGCACAGTCAAAATATGATTTTTGGGGGTGGAATCTGTGGCGTCAACCTATAGGTTTTATAGTTTTTATAATTTCTTCTCTAGCAGAATGTGAAAGATTACCCTTTGATTTACCGGAAGCAGAGGAAGAATTAGTAGCAGGTTATCAAACTGAATATTCAGGTATCAAATATGGTTTATTTTATGTTGCTTCTTATCTAAATCTATTAGTTTCTTCATTATTTGTAACAGTTCTTTACTTAGGTGGTTGGAATTTATCTATTCCGTACATATCTATTCCTGAATTTTTGGGAATAAATAAAATGGCTGGAGTCTTTGAAATGACAATTGGTATCTTTATTACATTAGCTAAAGCTTATTTGTTTCTATTCATTTCTATCACAACAAGATGGACTTTACCTAGGATGAGAATGGACCAGTTATTAAATCTTGGATGGAAATTTCTTTTACCTATTTCTCTGGGTAATCTATTATTGACAACTTCTTTCCAACTTGTTTCACTCTAAATATAGAAATATAGGATAAGGAGATTCTACACTCATAACCTTTCTAAAACAAGAGAAAGAAACATAAATTTATTAATGGATATCTATATGTTCCCCATGGTGACTGGGTTTATGAATTATGGTCAACAAACAATACGAGCCGCAAGGTACATTGGTCAAAGTTTCATAATTACCTTATCCCACACAAATCGTTTACCCATAACTATTCAATATCCTTATGAAAAATTGATCACATCAGAGCGCTTCCGTGGTCGAATTCACTTCGAGTTTGATAAATGTATTGCTTGTGAAGTATGTGTTCGTGTATGCCCCATAGATCTACCCGTTGTTGATTGGAGATTTGAAAGAGATATTAAAAAGAAACAATTATTTAATTATAGTATTGATTTTGGTGTCTGTATATTTTGTGGTAACTGTGTCGAATATTGTCCGACAAACTGTTTATCCATGACTGAAGAATATGAACTTTCCACTTACGATCGTCACGAATTAAATTATAATCAGATTGCTTTGGGTCGGTTACCAATCTCAGTAATTGGAGATTACACAATTCAAACAGTTATGAATTCGACTCAAATAAAAATAGACAAGGATAAATTTCCCGATTCAAAAACGATTACCAATTACTAAGATTTTGTCTTTATATTTTGATATAATGGATCCAAGCTTCTTTCGTTTTAGTTGGTCAGTAACTATAAATAATAACTGCTGATTGTTGAAAATAACTCTTTGATTTAAACTGAGAATATATTTTTCGTGATAATTTAGAAATAGAAAATTCCAACTACTCTTTTCTTCTTTCCGATAAAATAAAAAAGTGGGATTGGTCCAATAACTTAATCCATATCTACATTAATCTATAATCTATACTACATTAAATTAAGATTTAATTAAATTAGGAAGGTATCATATACAATTACAATAAAAAAATAGAGTAACCCCTTTTCCCCTCCTGAGCTATTCAGTATGGTCATGAAATATTTCGACTTATTTATCTCTTATTTTATACTATACATAATGGATTTACCTGGACCAATACATGATATTCTTGTAGTATTTCTGGGATCAGTTCTTATATTAGGGGGTCCGGGAGTGGTATTACTTCCCAATCCAATTTATTCTGCCTTTTCATTGGGATTGGTTCTTGTTTGTATATCTTTATTCTATATTCCATCGAATTCCTATTTTGTAGCTGCTGCACAACTTCTTATTTATGTAGGAGCTATAAATGTCTTAATAATATTTGCTGTAATGTTCATGAATGGTTCAGAATATTCCAATGATTTCCATTTTTGGACCGTTGGAGATGGGATCACTTCACTAGTTTGTACAAGTATTTTTTTTTCACTAATTACTACTATCCCAGATACGTCATGGTACGGAATTATTTGGACTACAAGATCAAACCAGATTTTAGAGCAGGACCTAATAAGTAACGTTCAACAAATTGGGATTCATTTATCGACAGATTTTTATCTTCCATTTGAACTTATTTCTATAATTCTTTTAGTTTCCTTAATAGGTGCAATTACTATGGTTCGTCAATAAAGAATACTTAAATTATAATTAAAAAAATTCTTAAGTTAAGATTACAAATTTATAATATAATCAAATAAAAAAAAAGAAATAAAAAATAAAAAGTTTAAAGTTTTTAATTAAATCTATTGCCAATACCTTCTTTTGTTTTAGCATTGTTCTATATCTGGTCAATCGTGTTGTTCATATTGAAATGAATCAAGATTGATAAGGAGTTAGTCAAAGATGTTCGAGCATGTACTTTTTTTTAGTGTATATTTATTTTCTATTGGTATCTATGGATTGATTACAAGTCGAAACATGGTTAGAGCACTTATGTGTCTTGAGCTTATACTCAATTCGGTTAATATTAATCTCGTAACATTTTCTGATTTGTTTGATAGTCGCCAATTAAAAGGAAACATTTTCTCAATCTTTGTTATAGCTATTGCAGCCGCTGAAGCAACTATTGGGCTAGCTATTGTTTCGTTGACCCATCGTAACCGAAAATCAACTTGTATCAATAAATCGAATTTGTTGAATAATTAGTCGTTATATACATTAATTATAATTATATAATAATAAATTATATACATATATAATATAAATATAATTTATAAAATATATAATTGACCAATTTGTTAACCAATTTGAATTCAAATATGCGATTCGTATAACTATTAACTATGGTTGTTGAAACGGAAATTAAAGTCTCTTAATACTTTTCTCATAAACAGATGTGGAAATATATTAATAGAATATTTTTATTCTAAAAAAATGGATAAACCACTGATTCGTCTGGTGTCTGCAATATAAATTAATTAGTTTACTACTTATTTTACCATACCAGATCGAAAATTTTTTATGTCCAAACTGGAATTTATCGATTCAATGTCACATTCAGTAAAAATTTATGATACGTGTATAGGGTGTACTCAATGTGTACGAGCCTGCCCCACAGATGTATTGGAAATGATACCTTGGGACGGATGTAAAGCTAAGCAAATTGCTTCTGCGCCAAGAACCGAGGACTGTGTAGGTTGTAAAAGATGTGAATCCGCTTGCCCAACAGATTTTTTGAGTATTCGTGTTTATTTATGGTATGAAACAACTCGCAGCATGGGTCTATCTTATTAATTGATACGTTACAAAAAACTCCACTTGAATCATTTGATTCCTCTTTACCGACAAAAACCCGTACTCAATAAAATATATTATTCCGAGCACGGGTTTTTCTGGTCAAAGCGTATCTTGTATTTATCACGAGTTATTTTCCTTGGTTAACGATACTTGTTGTTTTGCCGATATTCGCGGGTTCTTCCATTTTTTTTCTCCCTCATAAAGGAAATAAAGTGCTTAGGTGGTATACTATATGCATATGTTTGTTAGAACTCCTTCTAATGACCTATGCATTCTGTTATCATTTCCGATTGGACGATCCATTAATCCAATTGGAAGAAGATTTTAAATGGATAAATATTTTTGATTTTCACTGGAGACTAGGAATCGATGGACTTTCCATAGGACCCATTTTACTGACAGGGTTTATCACTACTTTAGCAACTTTAGCGGCTTGGTCGGTGACTCGAAATTCACGATTATTCTATTTCTTGATGTTAGCAATGTACAGTGGCCAAATGGGATCATTTTCTTCTAGAGACCTTTTACTTTTTTTCATCATGTGGGAGTTAGAATTAATTCCTGTTTACTTACTTTTATCCATGTGGGGGGGGAAGAAACGTCTGTACTCGGCTACAAAATTTATTTTGTACACGGCCGTGGGTTCCATTTTTCTCTTTATAGGAGTTCTAGGTATGGGTTTATATGGTTCCAATGAGCCAACATTAGATTTTGAAAGGTTAGCTAATCAATCATATCCTGTAGCATTGGAAATAATATTATATTTTGGCTTTCTTATTGCTTATGCTGTCAAATCACCAATTATACCCTTACACACATGGTTACCAGATACCCATGGAGAAGCACATTATAGTACATGTATGCTTTTAGCTGGAATATTATTAAAAATGGGAGCATATGGATTGATTCGGATCAATATGGAATTATTTCCCTATGCTCATTCCATATTTTCTCCCTGGTTGGTAATAGTAGGAACGGTGCAAATAATCTATGCAGCTTTAACCTCTTTTGGTCAACGCAATTTTAAAAAAAGAATAGCCTATTCCTCCATATCTCATATGGGTTTCACAATTATAGGAATTGGTTCTATAACCAATATGGGACTCAATGGAGCCATTTTACAAATACTTTCTCATGGATTTATTGGTGCTGCGCTTTTTTTCTTGGCGGGAACAAGTTGTGATAGAATACGTCTTGTTTATCTCGATGAAATGGGGGGGATATCTATCCCAATGCCAAAAATTTTTACCATGTTCAGTAGCTTCTCGATGGCTTCTCTTGCATTGCCAGGAATGAGTGGTTTTGTTGCGGAATCACTAGTATTTTTGGGAATAATTACCAGTTCAAAATATCTTTTAATGTCAAAAGTTCTAATTACTTTTGTAATGTCAATTGGAATGATATTAACTCCTATTTATTTATTATCTATGTTACGTCAGATGTTCTATGGATACAAGCTATTCAATGTTCCAAACTCTAATTTAGTGGATTCTGGACCACGAGAACTATTTGTTTCGATCTGTATTTTTCTACCTATAATAGGGATTGGTATTTATCCCGATTTTGTCCTCTTGGTATCAGTTGAAAAGGTACAAGCTATCCTAGCTAATTATTATCATAGATAGTTTTCATTGATGAGACATAAAATCTTCTAATCTTTGATTTTAAGATTTTTAAAATAATTCGCTGTACAATGAAAAAAA